AACAACAAACAACAAACAACAAACTGTCCTTGTAGCTTAATAACAAAGCACAGCACTGAAGATGCTAAGATGGCTGCCCTATACACCCAAGGACAAAAGACTTAGTCCTAACCTTACTGTTAATTTTTACTAAACATATACATGCAAGTATCCGCGCCCCAGTGTAAATGCCCCTGACTTTCTTACCAAGATGACGGGAGCAGGCATCAGGCACACCCATAGCTGTAGCCCAAGACGCCTAGCCCAGCCACACCCCCACGGGTACTCAGCAGTAATTAACCTTAAGCAATAAGTGAAAACTTGACTTAGTTATAGTAGCACCTAGGGTTGGTAAATCTTGTGCCAGCCACCGCGGTCACACAAGAAACCCAAATTAACTGTAACCCGGCGTAAAGAGTGGAACCATACTATCATCCCAACTAAGATCAAAATGCAACTAAGCTGTCATAAGCTCAAGGTGCACCTAAACCCACCTTCAAGATGATCTTAGCATCCACGATCGATTACCTCCACGAAAGCTAAGGTACAAACTGGGATTAGATACCCCACTATGCTTAGCCCTAAATCTTGATACTTACCCTACCGAAGTATCCGCCTGAGAACTACGAGCACAAACGCTTAAAACTCTAAGGACTTGGCGGTGCTCCAAACCCACCTAGAGGAGCCTGTTCTATAATCGATAACCCACGATAAACCCGACCGCTCTTTGCTAAAGCAGCCTACATACCGCCGTCGCCAGCTCACCTTCCCTGAAAGAACAACAGTGAGCACAATAGCCCACAATACCGCTAGCAAGACAGGTCAAGGTATAGCCCATAGAGCGGAAGAAATGGGCTACATTTTCTAGAATAGAAAATTTTACGAAAAGGGGCATGAAACTACCCCTAGAAGGCGGATTTAGCAGTAAAGAGGGATAATGAGTGCCCTCTTTAAGCTGGCCCTGGAGCACGTACATACCGCCCGTCACCCTCCTCATAAGCTACAAGTCTCTAATAACTAATACACCCACCAGCCAAAGATGAGGTAAGTCGTAACAAGGTAAGTGTACCGGAAGGTGCACTTAGCATATCAAGACGTAGCTATAACATAAAAGCATTCAGCTTACACCTGAAAGATATCTGCTATCCACCAGATCGTCTTGAAGCCTAACTCTAGCCCAACCACACTAAATCAAATAAATTAAAAATTCACTTTATTATCAAACTAAAACATTCTCTCAACTTAGTATAGGTGATAGAAAAGACATCCTGGCGCGATAGAGATCTGTACCGTAAGGGAAAGATGAAATAATAATGAAACCCTAAGCGATAAACAGCAAAGATAAACCCTTGTACCTCTTGCATCATGATTTAGTAAGAACAATCAAGCAAAATGAATTTAAGTTTGTCACCCCGAAACCCAAGCGAGCTACTCACAAACAGCTAACCATGAGCGAACCCGTCTCTGTTGCAAAAGAGTGGGATGATTTGTTAGTAGAGGTGAAAAGCCAACCGAGCTGGGTGATAGCTGGTTACCTGTGAAATGAATCTAAGTTCTCCCTTGACTGCTCTCTACGGACATTTAACCTAACCCCCATGTAGCAAATCAAGAGTGATTTAAAGGGGGTACAGCCCCTTTAAAAAAGAACACAATCTCTTCTAGCGGATAATTCCCTATGACACCCAGCAACTGTGGGCCTTTAAGCAGCCATCAACAAAGAGTGCGTCAAAGCTCTACCATCAAAAATCCAAAGACAGAATGAATCCCTTAGCCCTAACAGGTTAATCTATAATAATAGAAGAATTAATGCTAAAATGAGTAACTAGGGGACTCCCTCTCAAGCGCAAGCTTACATACCCATATTATTAACAGACAGCCAATACAACAATTCCAACAAGACTAAATATTACTTACCCTGTTAACCCAACTCAGGAGCGCCCGTTAGAAAGATTAAAATCTGTAAAAGGAATTAGGCAAACTCAAGGCCCGACTGTTTACCAAAAACATAGCCTTCAGCTAACCAAGTATTGAAGGTGATGCCTGCCCAGTGACACCATGTTTAACGGCCGCGGTATCCTAACCGTGCGAAGGTAGCGCAATCAATTGTCCCATAAATCGAGACTTGTATGAATGGCTAAACGAGGTCTTAGCTGTCTCTTACAGATAATCAGTGAAATTGATCTTCCTGTGCAAAAGCAGGAATAAGCACATAAGACGAGAAGACCCTGTGGAACTTAAAAATCAACGACCACTATGTATGAACCAAAACCTACTAGGCCCATTACCATCAAAACATTGGCCCGCATTTTTCGGTTGGGGCGACCTTGGAGAAAAACAAATCCTCCAAAAATAAGACCATACCTCTTAACCAAGAGCAACACCTCAACGTACTAATAGTAACCAGACCCAATACAATTGATCAATGGACCAAGCTACCCCAGGGATAACAGCGCAATCTCCTCCAAGAGCCCATATCGACGAGGAGGTTTACGACCTCGATGTTGGATCAGGACATCCTAGTGGTGCAGCCGCTACTAAGGGTTCGTTTGTTCAACGATTAATAGTCCTACGTGATCTGAGTTCAGACCGGAGCAATCCAGGTCGGTTTCTATCTATGACAGACTTTCCCTAGTACGAAAGGACCGGAAAAGTAGGGCCAATACTACAGGCACGCCCTCCTCCCAAGTAATGAACCAAACTAAATTACCAAAGGAGCACTAATCAATACTTATCCTAGAAAAGGACCGCTAGCGTGGCAGAGCTCGGTAAATGCAAAAGGCTTAAGCCCTTTACTCAGAGGTTCAAATCCTCTCCCTAGCCTACATTCATGACCTGACCCCTCACATCAACCTATCTCATCATATCACTATCCTACATTATCCCAATTCTAATCGCCGTTGCCTTCCTAACATTAGTGGAACGAAAAGTCCTAAGCTATATGCAAGCCCGCAAGGGCCCAAATATTGTAGGCCCTTTTGGCTTATTACAACCCGTTGCAGATGGAGTAAAACTATTTATTAAAGAACCCATTCGTCCATCCACATCTTCACCGTTCCTTTTTATTATAACCCCTATGCTAGCCCTTCTCCTGGCACTCACAATCTGAATCCCCCTTCCCCTTCCATTCCCTCTCACTGACCTAAACCTAGGCCTCCTCTTCCTCTTAGCTATATCCAGCTTAGCAGTTTATTCTATTCTATGGTCAGGATGGGCTTCAAATTCAAAATACGCCCTAATTGGTGCCTTACGAGCTGTAGCCCAAACCATTTCCTATGAAGTAACACTAGCCATTATTCTCTTATCAGTAATCATATTAAGTGGAAACTATACCCTAAGTACTCTTGCCACTACCCAAGAACCCCTATACCTTATCTTTTCCTCCTGACCCCTCGCAATAATATGATACATCTCCACGCTTGCCGAGACAAACCGTGCCCCATTCGATCTCACAGAAGGAGAATCCGAGCTAGTGTCAGGTTTCAATGTAGAATATGCAGCAGGACCATTCGCCTTATTCTTCCTAGCCGAATACGCAAACATCATATTAATAAACACACTAACCACCATCTTATTCTTAAATCCAAGTTCACTCAACCTATCCCCAGAGCTGTTTCCAATAATCCTAGCCACAAAAGTCTTACTCCTCTCCTCAGGATTCCTGTGAATTCGTGCTTCCTACCCACGATTCCGCTATGACCAGCTCATGCATCTTCTCTGAAAAAACTTCCTCCCACTAACCCTAGCACTATGCCTTTGGCACACCAGCATACCAATCTGCTACGCAGGCCTTCCTCCTTACTTAAGGAAATGTGCCTGAACGTAAAGGGTCACTATGATAAAGTGAACATAGAGGTACACTAACCCTCTCATTTCCTAAGAAAACTTAGAAAAGTAGGAATCGAACCTACACAGAAGAAATCAAAACTCTCCATACTTCCTTTATATTATTTCCTAGTAGGGTCAGCTAACAAAGCTATCGGGCCCATACCCCGAAAATGATGGTTCAACTCCTTCCTCTACTAATGAACCCCCACACAAAATCAATCTCCATCTTAAGCTTGTTCCTAGGAACAACCATCACAATCTCGAGCAACCACTGAATAATAGCCTGAGCCGGACTAGAAATCAATACCCTCGCCATTGTCCCTCTTATCTCAAAATCTCACCACCCTCGAGCTATCGAAGCTGCCATCAAATACTTCCTAGTACAAGCTGTAGCCTCAACTTTAGTGTTATTTTCAAGTATAACCAATGCTTGATCCACAGGACAATGAGACATCACCCAACTTCAACATCCAACATCATGCCTTCTACTAACAACAGCAATCGCAATAAAACTGGGACTAGTGCCATTCCACTTTTGATTCCCAGAAGTACTTCAAGGATCATCACTAACCACTGCCCTAGTGCTATCAACAATAATAAAATTTCCCCCAATCACCATTCTTCTCCTTACATCCCACTCACTCAACCCTACACTACTTACTGCCATAGCCATTGCTTCAACAGCTCTTGGGGGTTGAATAGGACTAAATCAGACACAAATACGAAAAATCCTAGCCTTCTCATCCATCTCACACCTAGGCTGAATAACCATTATCATCATCTATAATCCTAAACTCACCCTACTAACCTTCTATCTTTATGTCCTAATAACAACCACCGTATTCCTCACCCTAAGCACAACCAAATCCCTAAAACTATCAACAATAATAACCTCATGAACAAAAACCCCTATGCTAAATGCGACCCTCATATTAACCCTACTCTCTCTTGCAGGGCTTCCTCCACTAACAGGATTCCTTCCAAAATGGCTTATTATCCAAGAACTTACCAAACAAGAAATAACTACAACAGCTACTATTATCGCCATACTCTCACTGTTAGGATTATTCTTCTACCTCCGTCTCGCATACTATTCAACAATCACACTCCCCCCAAACTCCACAAATCACATAAAACAATGACATATCAATAAATCAACAAACACCCCAATCGCCACACTAACCTCCCTATCAATTCTACTCCTCCCGCTCTCTCCTATAATCTTAACAGCCATTTAGAAACTAGAAACTTAGGATAACCAAACCGAAGGCCTTCAAAGCCTTAAACAAGAGTTAAACCCTCTTAGTTTCTGCTAAGATCCGCAGGGTATTAACCTGCATCTCCTGAATGCAACCCAGATGCTTTAACTAAGCTAGAATCTTACCTAAACAACTAGACAGATGGGCCTCGATCCCATAAAACTCTAGTTAACAGCTAGATGCCTAAACCAACTGGCTTCCATCTACCAAACCCTGGTACACTCTTAATGTACATCAATGAGTTTGCAACTCAACATGAATTTCACTACAGGATTGATAAGAAGAGGAATTGAACCTCTGTAAAAAGGACTACAGCCTAACGCCTCAACACTCAGCCATCTTACCTGTGACCTTCATCAACCGATGATTATTCTCAACTAACCATAAAGATATCGGCACCCTATACCTAATTTTTGGCGCATGAGCCGGTATAGTCGGAACCGCCCTCAGCCTACTTATCCGCGCAGAACTTGGTCAACCGGGGACACTCCTGGGAGATGACCAAATCTACAATGTAATCGTTACCGCCCATGCTTTCGTAATAATCTTCTTCATAGTAATACCCGTCATAATTGGAGGATTCGGAAACTGATTAGTTCCCCTCATAATCGGTGCACCCGACATAGCATTCCCACGTATAAATAACATAAGCTTCTGACTACTACCCCCATCCTTCCTCCTCCTACTAGCCTCCTCTACAGTAGAAGCAGGAGCAGGCACAGGATGAACTGTGTATCCTCCTCTAGCTGGTAACCTTGCACATGCCGGAGCCTCAGTCGACCTGGCCATCTTCTCCCTCCACCTAGCAGGTGTATCTTCTATCCTAGGTGCAATCAACTTCATTACAACAGCTATCAACATAAAACCCCCAGCTCTGTCACAATATCAAACCCCTCTGTTCGTATGATCCGTACTCATCACTGCCGTCCTACTCCTACTCTCACTTCCAGTCCTCGCAGCAGGAATCACTATACTATTAACAGACCGAAACCTAAACACTACATTCTTTGACCCAGCTGGCGGAGGAGATCCAGTCCTATATCAACACCTTTTCTGATTCTTTGGCCATCCAGAAGTCTACATCCTTATCTTGCCAGGATTTGGAATCATCTCACACGTAGTAACATACTATGCAGGTAAAAAAGAACCATTTGGCTACATAGGAATAGTATGAGCCATACTTTCAATCGGATTCCTAGGCTTTATTGTATGGGCCCATCACATATTCACAGTAGGAATAGACGTAGACACCCGAGCATACTTCACATCTGCTACTATAATCATCGCTATTCCAACAGGTATTAAAGTCTTCAGCTGATTAGCTACATTACATGGGGGAACAATCAAATGAGATCCCCCAATACTATGAGCCCTCGGCTTTATCTTCCTATTTACTATTGGAGGCCTAACAGGGATCGTCCTAGCAAACTCCTCACTAGACATTGCCCTACACGACACATACTACGTAGTCGCCCACTTCCATTACGTCCTCTCAATGGGGGCTGTCTTTGCAATTCTAGCAGGATTCACCCACTGATTCCCACTATTCACAGGATACACCCTACACCCCACATGAGCTAAAGCTCACTTCGGAGTCATATTTACAGGTGTAAACCTAACCTTCTTCCCACAACATTTCCTAGGCTTAGCTGGTATACCACGACGATACTCTGACTATCCAGACGCATACACCCTATGAAATACTATATCCTCTATCGGTTCGTTAATCTCAATGACCGCCGTAATTATACTAATATTTATTATCTGAGAAGCCTTCGCATCAAAGCGAAAAGTCCTACGACCCGAACTAACTGCTACTAACATTGAATGAATCCACGGCTGCCCGCCTCCATATCATACCTTCGAAGAACCAACTTTCGTCCAAGTACAAGAAAGGAAGGAATCGAACCCTCATACGCTGGTTTCAAGCCAACCGCATCAAACCGCTCATGCTTCTTTCTTATGAGACGTTAGTAAACCAATTACATAGTCTTGTCAAGACTAAATCACAGGTGAAAGCCCTGTACATCTCATGTGGCTAACCACTCACAATTCGGATTCCAAGATGCTTCATCCCCTATCATAGAGGAACTTGTAGAATTTCACGATCATGCCCTAATAGTTGCCCTAGCAATCTGCAGTCTAGTCCTCTACCTTCTAGCACTAATACTAATAGAAAACCTATCCTCAAACACTGTCGATGCACAAGAAGTAGAACTAATCTGAACAATCCTACCAGCTATCGTCCTTATTCTACTTGCCCTACCATCCCTACAAATCTTATACATAATAGATGAAATCGATGAACCCGACCTAACCTTAAAAGCTATCGGACATCAATGATACTGAACGTACGAATACACAGACTTCAAAGACCTAACATTCGACTCATACATAATCCCCACAACAGATCTCCCTTTAGGACATTTCCGACTCTTAGAAGTCGACCACCGTGTTGTCATTCCCATAGAATCCTCAATCCGTATCATTGTCACTGCAGGTGACGTCCTCCATTCCTGAGCAATTCCCACCTTAGGGGTAAAAACCGACGCAATCCCAGGACGACTAAACCAAACATCATTTATCACCACCCGACCCGGAATTTTTTACGGTCAATGCTCAGAAATCTGTGGGGCTAATCACAGCTACATACCAATCGTAGTAGAATCCACCCCCCTCATCCACTTCGAGAGCTGATCTTCACTACTATCATCCTAATCATTAAGAAGCTATGCAACAGCACTAGCCTTTTAAGCTAGAGAAAGAGGACTACTCATTTCCTCCTTAATGATATGCCCCAACTTAATCCAAATCCATGATTTCTCATCATACTAATATCATGAGTAACTTTTTCTCTAATCATTCAACCCAAACTCCTATCATTTACCTCTACCAACTCACCTTCCAAGAAAACCCCCATAACTACTAAAACCACCCCTTGAACCTGACCATGAACCTAAGCTTCTTCGACCAATTCATAAGCCCCTACCTCTTAGGAATCCCACTAATCCTGCTCTCTATACTATTCCCTGCCTTATTATTCCCTACACCTAACAATCGATGAATTACAAACCGCCTATCTACCCTCCAATCATGACTCCTTCATCTAATTACAAAACAACTAATAACCCCACTTAATAAGAAAGGCCACAAATGAGCCGTAATCCTAACATCACTAATAATACTACTACTTACAATTAACCTATTAGGATTATTACCCTATACATTCACTCCAACCACCCAGCTATCAATAAACATAGCACTAGCCTTCCCACTCTGACTAGCTACCCTTCTTACAGGCTTACGAAACCAACCTTCAGCCTCTCTCGGACATCTACTACCTGAAGGAACCCCCACACCACTAATCCCAGCCCTAATCCTAATCGAAACCACCAGCCTACTCATCCGCCCACTAGCCCTAGGAGTCCGACTCACAGCAAACCTCACAGCAGGACACCTGCTCATCCAGCTCATCTCAACAGCTACCATAGCTCTTCTACCTATTATGCCAGCAGTATCCATTCTGACTATATTAATCTTATTCCTACTTACCATCTTAGAGGTAGCGGTAGCAATAATCCAAGCTTATGTTTTTGTCCTCTTATTAAGTCTGTATCTACAAGAAAACATCTAATGGCCCACCAAGCACATTCCTACCATATAGTCGACCCAAGCCCCTGACCCATCTTTGGAGCAGCCGCCGCCCTACTCACTACCTCAGGACTAATCATATGGTTTCACCACAACTCATCACAACTTTTAAGTATCGGCCTCCTCTCTATAATCCTTGTCATATTACAATGATGACGAGACATTGTACGAGAGAGCACATTTCAAGGCCACCACACCCCTACCGTTCAAAAAGGCCTACGATATGGAATAATCCTCTTCATTACATCTGAAGCATTCTTCTTCCTCGGTTTCTTCTGAGCATTCTTCCACTCTAGCCTAGTCCCTACCCCAGAACTAGGTGGACAGTGGCCCCCAATAGGAATTAAACCACTCAACCCCTTAGAAGTCCCCCTCTTAAACACAGCCATCCTCCTAGCCTCAGGTGTTACCGTAACATGAGCACACCATAGTATCACCGAAAGTAACCGAAAACAAGCAATTCATGCCCTAACCCTGACAATCCTGCTAGGATTCTACTTCACAGCACTTCAAGCAATAGAATACTACGAAGCACCATTCTCAATCGCTGACGGTGTGTACGGTTCAACATTTTTCGTCGCTACAGGATTCCACGGACTTCACGTAATCATCGGATCATCATTCCTATCTGTCTGCCTTATGCGCCTAATTAAATTCCACTTCACATCTAATCACCACTTTGGATTTGAGGCAGCAGCTTGATACTGACATTTCGTAGACGTCATCTGATTATTCCTCTACATAACCATTTACTGATGAGGATCTTGCTCTTCTAGTATACTAATTACAATTGACTTCCAATCTCTAAAATCTGGTGCAACCCCAGAGAAGAGCAATTAACATAATCACATTCATACTCATTCTTTCTCTCACATTAAGCACCCTCTTAACCACACTAAATTTTTGACTCGCCCAAACCAACCCAGACCCAGAAAAACTATCTCCATATGAATGTGGATTTGACCCTCTTGGATCTGCTCGACTCCCATTCTCAATTCGATTTTTCCTCGTAGCCATCCTATTCCTCCTATTTGACCTAGAAATTGCACTCTTACTTCCCCTCCCATGAGCTATTCAACTTCAATCCCCAACCACAACTCTAACCTGAACATCCATCCTAATCCTCCTACTCACACTAGGACTAATCTATGAATGAATTCAAGGAGGCCTAGAATGAGCAGAATAAATAGAAAGTTAGTCTAGCTAAGACAGTTGATTTCGACTCAACAGACCATAGCCTAACCCTATGACTTTCTCTATGTCATTACTCCACTTAAGCTTCTACTCAGCCTTTACTCTAAGTAGTCTAGGGCTAGCCTTTCACCGAACCCACTTAATCTCCGCCCTACTATGTTTAGAAAGCATAATACTAGCTATATACATAGGCTTATCAACCTGACCTATCGAAAACCAAGCAGCATCATTCACCCTGATACCCGTATTCATGCTCACATTCTCAGCCTGTGAAGCAGGCACGGGCCTAGCAATACTAGTAGCCTCTACACGAACTCATGGCTCCGATCATCTACATAATCTAAACCTCCTACAATGCTAAAGATCTTCCTCCCTACAATCATACTCTTACCTACAGCCCTCCTATCTCCTCAAAAATTCCTGTGAATCAATACCACCATACATAGCCTCCTAATCGCCACTCTCAGCCTACAGTGACTTCTCCCCACATACCACCCACATAAAAATCTAACTCAATGAACTGGTATTGATCAAATCTCATCCCCCCTACTAGTACTCTCCTGCTGATTACTACCCCTCATAATCATAGCAAGCCAAAACCACCTCCAACATGAACCTCAAACACGAAAACGAATCTTCATCACAACCCTAATTCTAATCCAACCCTTCATTCTTCTAGCCTTCTCAACTACAGAACTAATGCTATTCTATATTTCATTTGAAGCAACCCTAATCCCCACCCTAGTCTTAATCACACGATGAGGAAACCAACCAGAACGTCTAAGTGCTGGTATCTACCTACTCTTCTACACCCTCATCAGCTCCCTACCACTACTAGTCACAATCTTACACCTACACACACAAACAGGCACCCTCCACCTAATAATATTAGAATTAACCCATCCTATTCTTACCAATTCATGAGGCCATGTTCTATCAGGCCTTGCCCTACTATTAGCATTCATAGTAAAAGCACCTCTATATGGACTTCACCTATGATTGCCCAAAGCACATGTAGAAGCTCCAATTGCAGGATCAATACTACTCGCTGCCTTACTCCTAAAACTAGGCGGATATGGTATCATACGAATCACCCTCCTACTAGGCCCTCTCTCAAACCATCTACACTACCCATTCCTTACCCTAGCCTTATGAGGGGCATTAATAACAAGCTCAATCTGCCTACGTCAAACCGACCTGAAATCCCTTATCGCTTACTCTTCTGTAAGTCACATGGGCCTAGTTATCGCTGCCAGCATAATTCAAACCCATTGAGCATTCTCAGGAGCTATAATCCTTATAATCTCCCACGGACTGACCTCTTCAATGTTATTCTGCCTAGCCAACACAAACTACGAACGCACACACAGCCGAATTCTTCTACTAACACGAGGTCTCCAGCCTCTCCTACCACTTATAGCCACTTGATGGCTACTAGCCAATCTCACAAACATAGCACTTCCCCCAACAACAAACCTAATAGCAGAACTAACCATTATAATCGCACTATTCAACTGATCCTCCCCCACAATCATCCTTACCGGAATCGCAACCTTATTAACCGCTTCATACACCCTATTTATACTACTGATAACTCAACGAGGTACACTACCAACCCATATCACATCCATCCAAAACTCAAACACACGAGAACATCTCCTAATAACCCTTCATATCTTTCCCATACTACTCCTAATCCTAAAACCGGATCTCATTTCCGGGGCCCTTTCATGCAAGTATAGTTTCAATACAAACATTAGACTGTGACTCTAAAAATAGAAGTTAAATCCTTCTTACTCGCCGAGGGGAGGTTCAACCAACAAGAGCTGCTAACTCCTGTATCTGAGTCTAAAACCTCAGCCCCCTTACTTTTAAAGGATAACAGTAATCCATTGGTCTTAGGAGCCACCCATCTTGGTGCAAATCCAAGTAAAAGTAGTGGAAACTACATTACTCCTTAACACATCCATACTCTTAACATTAGCAATCATCCTCACCCCTACAGTACTTCCACTCCTATCAAAAACATTCCAAAACTCCCCAACCCACATCACACGTATCGTCAAAACTGCTTTCCTAACCAGTCTCATCCCAATAGCACTTTTCATACACTCAGGCATGGAGAGCATTACCTCACATTGAGAATGAAAATTCATCATGAACTTTAAAGTACCCCTTAGCTTTAAAATAGACCAATACTCCATGATATTTTTCCCCATTGCTCTATTCGTAACATGGTCAATCCTCCAATTTGCAATATGATATATAGCCTCAGAACCCTACATCACAAAATTCTTCTCCTACCTACTGATATTCCTGATTGCCATATTAACACTGACCATTGCCAACAACATATTCTTACTGTTCATTGGTTGAGAAGGAGTTGGAATCATATCATTTCTACTAATCGGCTGATGACAAGGACGAGCCGAAGCCAACACAGCTGCTCTTCAAGCCGTATTGTACAACCGAATCGGAGACATTGGCTTGATCTTAAGCATAGCATGGCTCGCCTCAACTATAAACACCTGAGAACTCCAACAAACCATCTCCCCTACTCAAATTCCAACCCTCCCCCTTCTAGGCCTTATCCTTGCAGCTACAGGAAAATCAGCCCAATTCGGCCTTCATCCTTGACTGCCAGCTGCCATAGAAGGACCTACCCCAGTCTCCGCCCTACTCCACTCCAGCACTATAGTGGTAGCCGGAATTTTCCTTCTCATCCGCACCCATCCCATGCTCGCCAACAACCAAACTGCTCTCTCCCTATGCCTATGCCTAGGTGCCTTATCCACATTATTTGCTGCTACATGCGCCCTCACACAAAACGACATCAAAAAAATTATTGCTTTCTCCACATCCAGCCAATTAGGACTAATAATAGTTACTATCGGACTAAACCTCCCACAACTAGCCTTCCTCCATATCTCAACACATGCCTTCTTCAAGGCTATACTATTCCTTTGTTCAGGGTCAATCATCCACAGTCTTAATGGAGAACAAGACATTCGAAAAATAGGAAGCCTACAAAAAATGCTCCCAACAACCACCTCCTGCCTGACCATTGGTAATCTTGCCCTAATAGGAACCCCATTTCTAGCGGGATTCTACTCAAAAGACCTCATCATTGAAAACTTAAATACCTCATACCTAAACACCTGAGCACTACTGCTAACCCTCCTAGCCACATCATTCACCGCAACTTACACTATACGTATAACCCTATTAGTCCAAACAGGATTCACACGCACACCCTCAATCACTCCAATAAACGAAAACAACCCTACCATCATCAACCCAATTACCCGCCTTGCTCTTGGTAGCATCCTAGCTGGTCTACTCATCACATCATACATCATTCCTACAAAAACCTCCCCAATAACTATACCCACACTAACAAAAACCGCCGCCATCCTCGTCACAGTCCTAGGTATTATCCTAGCCCTAGAACTCTCAAGCATAACCCACACCCTAACTCAGCCTAAACAAAACATCTACCTAAACTTTTCCTCCTCATTAGGCTACTTTAATGTACTAACACATCGTCTCACCTCCTCAAATCTACTAAACACCGGACAAAAAATCGCCTCCCACCTAATTGACCTCTCCTGATACAAAAAAGTAGGTCCCGAAGGACTTGCTGACCTCCAACTCATAGCAACCAAAACCTCAACAACTCTCCACACAGGACTAATCAAAACTTATCTAGGGTCTTTCGCCCTTTCCATCCTCATCATCTTATCAACATACAGACCAAAATCCAATTAATGGCCCCAAACATTCGAAAGTCCCACCCCCTGCTAAAAATAGTCAACAACTCCCTAATTGATCTACCTGCCCCCTCAAACATCTCTGCTTGATGAAACTTTGGATCTCTCCTAGGCATCTGCCTACTAACCCAAATCTTAACCGGCCTACTGCTAGCCATACACTACACTGCCGACACAACCCTAGCCTTTTCATCCGTTGCCCACACATGCCGAAACGTACAATATGGCTGACTAATCCGGAACCTACATGCAAACGGAGCCTCATTCTTTTTCATCTGTATTTATCTCCACATTGGACGAGGATTCTACTACGGCTCCTACCTATATAAAGAAACCTGAAATACAGGAGTCATTCTTCTACTTACCCTCATGGCAACTGCCTTCGTAGGATATGTCCTGCCCTGAGGCCAAATATCATTCTGAGGAGCCACAGTCATCACCAATCTATTCTCAGCTATCCCCTACATCGGCCAAACCCTCGTAGAATGAGCCTGAGGAGGATTCTCAGTGGACAACCCCACACTAACCCGATTCTTTGCCCTACATTTCCTCCTTCCCTTCATAATCGCAGGACTCACTCTAATCCATCTCACTTTCCTTCATGAATCAGGCTCAAACAACCCTCTCGGCATTGTATCAAACTGCGATAAAATCCCATTTCACCCCTACTTCACCCTAAAAGATATCCTAGGTTTTATACTTATACTCCTCCCACTAACAACCCTAGCCCTATTCTCCCCAAATCTGCTAGGAGACCCAGAAAACTTTACCCCAGCAAACCCGCTAGTCACACCCCCTCATATCAAGCCAGAATGATACTTCCTATTCGCATATGCCATCCTACGCTCAATTCCCAACAAACTAGGCGGAGTATTAGCCCTAGCTGCATCAGTATTAGTCCTATTCCTAACCCCGTTCCTCCATAAAGCTAAACAACGAGCAATAACCTTCCGCCCCCTCTCCCAACTCTTATTCTGAATCCTAGTTGCCAACCTATTCATCTTAACATGAGTAGGCAGCCAACCAGTAGAACACCCATTCATCATCATTGGCCAACTAGCCTCCATTACCTACTTCACTATTCTCCTAATCCTTTTCCCCATTACTGGAGCCCTAGAAAATAAAATACTTAACTACTAAAACACTCTAATAGTTTACAAAAAACATTGGTCTTGTAAACCAAAGAATGAAGACTATCCCTCTTCTTAGAGTTTCACCACCAAAACAACTCAGAAAAAGAGGACTCAAACCTCTATCATCAACTCCCAAAGCTGATATTTTACATTAAACTATTCTCTGCCTCACATCTACACATACCCCCTAAACCGCTCGAATAGCCCCACGGGACAACCCTCGTACAAGCTCCAGCACAACAAACAAAGTTAATAAAAGACCCCACCCCGCCACTAAAAACATCCCCATCCCAGATGAATAGAACATAGCTACCCCACTAAAATCCAAACGGACTGAAAATATACCACCCTCATCAACCGTAACCACCCCAAACTTCCAACACTCAACAAAGCCTCCAATAACAATCCCAACAACCAGTACTAAGACAAATCCTACCCCATACCCTACAACACGTCAATCCCCCCAAGCTTCCGGAAAGGGGTCCGCTGCCAAAGACACCGAATACACAAAAACCACCAACATCCCCCCTAAATAAACCATAAACAATACCAATGATACAAAAGAAACCCCCAAACTCAATAACCATCCACACCCTACAACAGACCCCACCACTAATCCAATAACCCCATAATAAGGTGAAGGATTAGATGCCACCGCTAACCCCCCCAAAACAAAACATAAACCTAAAAAAAGTATAAAATAAGCCATAGCAATTTCTGCTTGGCTTTTCTCCAAGATCTGTGGTCTGAAAAACCACTGTTAATGAAATTTTAACTACAGAAACCCCATAAACTTTCTTTCTTCCCCCCCCCCCTACCCCCCCCATGCATACACTTAACCAATTGTCCCTACATTTCATTTATTTTTTGGCAGCCCATGTACAAATGTGCATTCCTCTCTCACCCCATCTACATTAAATGAACTTAGGCAAACACATTCAATGCATGCACTCCATACAAGCCCTTCACGCGGATTATCTCTCTCTTATCCCCGGCCGGAACACAAGCGCCCTTAAGCCCAATAGTCCCTAGTACCATATACTATCTCCCCTCGTGCTGAAAACTACCTACCTTCTTACTTATACAAGCCCATTCTCCCTAGATACGGATGTGCTTAACCACACAAAGTCAACCGTAGCAGGACAAAACCCTTCAATCATCTCTCGCCGGACCGGTCTCTCGAGCTGGGTTATTTATTAATCGTTCTTCTCACGTGAAATCAGCAACCCGGCGTAGGAAAGACTCGGTATTACTAGCGTCAGGACCATTCTTTCCCCCTACACCCCTAGCTCAACTTGCTCTTTTGCGCCTCTGGTTCCTATATCAGGGCCATAACTTGGTATTCTCTCTCTTCTTGCTTTTCACCGATACATCTGGTTGGCTATTAATCAACATTGTCCCTCTTAATCGCGTCACCTAGAACTTTCCTCTTTTGGTTCTCTCTTTTTTTGGGGCTTCTTCACTCTGCCCTTCCAGTGGATAACGGTAATAACAATCTATAGACGTGAGCATCACATGCCCGGCGGTCGGTTATTAGTCCTCAAGAGTTACTCAATGAG